CTCACTCCATTCAGTTCGCCACCATAGAACTCAACAGTTACACCTACTTGTTCGACACTATACTTTGATTCTGCCCTTCTAAAAGGAACATCGGCTCTAACAATTCCATCTCCGTCTACCAAAACAACTGGAAATGTTTCAAAAAAAGTAGGCATACGACGTACAAAAAGTTCACGCCCTTCTTTATCTTTAAAGATAGGGTGTCCTAACCACCCGACAGCTATTCCATCCCCGTTATCCATTGAACCCGCTCTGAATAATCCTCCTTTCGCCGGATTATTTCCGATGTAATCATAAAAAGCTAATTTTTCAGGAATTTTAGACCAAGCTTCTGATAAACTTTGATTTTCGGCTAGTCCAGCACTAACTCTTCGATATATTTCTTGCTGAAAGTATCCCTGATCCCATTGATAACGGGTGGGACCAAACAATTCGATGGGAGTAGTTGCTGAACCATACCACATAGTTCCAGCAACAACAAAAGCTGCAAAAAAGACAGCAGCGATGCTGCTGGAAAGAACGGTTTCAATATTGCCCATACGTAATCCTTTGTATAGACGTTGAGGAGGGCGGACACTAAGATGGAATAAGCCTGCTAAGATGCCCAATGTCCCTGCTGCAATATGATGAGAGGCTATTCCTCCTGGAACAAAAGGATCAAAACCTTCCACACCCCACGCTGGATTTACAGCTTGTACCTTTCCTGTTAGTCCATAAGGGTCAGACACCCATATTCCAGGACCATACAATCCTGTTACATGAAATGCGCCAAACCCAAAACAAGCTACTCCGGAAAGAAATAAATGAATTCCAAAGATCTTAGGCAAATCTAAAGAAGGTTTTCCTGTACGTTCATCACCAAATATTTCTAGATCCCAATACACCCAATGCCAAATAGCTGCCAAGAAGCACAAGCCCGAAAACACAATATGTGCCCCAGCTACACCTTCGTAACTCCAAATACCCGGATTCGTTATCGTCCCTCCCGTAATACTCCAACCGCCCCATGAATTGGTTATTCCTAAACGAGTCATGAAGGGTATAACGAACATACCTTGTCTCCACATTGGATCAAGAACGGGGTCGGAAGGATCAAAAACTGCTAATTCATATAGAGCCATTGAACCGGCCCAACCAGCAACCAGAGCTGTATGCATTATATGGACAGAAAGCAAACGACCGGGATCATTCAATACGACGGTATGAACACGATACCAAGGCAAACCCATGGGAATACCCCTTTATCAACAAAAAATAGACACTATGTAACTTTATTGCATTGAAAAAAAACTATGCTATGGACCGCCCCCCTTTTTTTTTTCAGCGGATTATCTCGGAAAAATGATTAATATTTGTTCTATTCTTTTAGTATTTAGTAATAATGGAACTGTTTGGTTCGTAGGAAAAAAGAGAAGCAGATCTATTCTATACTCGATAAGTACCAATACGCAATGGGGGTTGATTCCTTTTTCTATGAGCGAATGCATCTATATTTGGTCATCATTCAAAGGGCCTATTCGTAAGAATTTTCCTTTCTTCATTCTGTTTTCCTTTACTTTATTTTCTGAACTTATTTAATCTATGTATAAAATCTATGTATAAAATATGATAAAGGCCAATATTATTAAGATAATAAGCACATTATTACGCTTCCACATCAAAGTGAAATAGAGTACTTAATTCTTTTTTCTTTCATTTTATGCCTATTGGTGTTCCAAAAGTACCTTTTCGAAGTCCCGGAGAGGAAGATGCATCTTGGGTTGACGTATAGTGCGACTTGTCAGATATATTGGGTCATATGGGATTTCCCCATTCTCTCCCTCGATCGAGATATCCTCTGTTTCGTCCCCCCAAAAAAATTTGAATTATCAAAAATTTGGAGCGTGAAGCGCAATGAAGTGCAATTAGATCCATTTTGTGAGGAGGTATCCAGATTAATATTAGCAATTCAAATAATTTATGGTCGGCTTGGCTGGACCACTAAAATGAAGTATCCAGGCTCCGTTTAAAAAAACCCAATTGGAATCTATTTCGAATTATTACTTATATCATAAACGATTCGATTTCGTTAAATAAGAATGATCTCAACCCCTTAATCAATCGAATACTAAAGGGAATGAATAGAAATACGTCGAATATTTAGCAGAAGGCATGAAAGAAATGAATTGAAAAAAAGGAAGGTAATAGCAAAAAAAAGACGTGGTATTGGGGTCATTTGTCCTATATGTGCAAATCCAAATCGGGCAGATCCTTACTCGGAGTAGAGCATAAACCTAAAAAAATGGAAGAAGCCCATTCAGGAACAAGAAAATGACATCGTGATTTTTTAATTGGATCTCGATGAAAAAATACATCAATGAAACGTTACTTCGATAAGTTTAGTGAATGGTTTTTTATATTATAGGAAAACCCGCCAAACTCATCGTTCTTGAAAAATGGAAGAAAAGCCCCTTCGTTAGAAGTTAGAAAGAGCCTGCTATGAAAAAAGAAAGAGGGCTGGAGTTTACACATTGATTTTTTTCGCATGTTGAACCGTATGCATCAAAAGGTGCCTGTACGGCTCCTAAGGGATACAATTTTATCCTAATCAACCGACTTTATCGAGAAAGATTACTTTTTTTAGGCCAAGAAGTTGATAGTGAGATCTCGAATCAACTTATTGGTCTTATGGTATATCTCAGTATAGAGAATGATACCGAGGACCTTTATTTGTTTATAAACTCTCCTGGCGGATGGGTAATACCAGGAATAGCTATTTATGATACTATGCAATTTGTGCGACCAGATGTACACACAATATGCATGGGATTGGCCGCCTCAATGGGGTCTTTTATCCTGGTCGGAGGAGAAATTACCAAACGTCTAGCATTCCCTCACGCTTAGCGCCAATGAGTTTTTTATTTTTATTTGAGAGAAAAAAGAAGACTATGCCTTCACCATATGAATTATTAATATTCAGTAATAATAGCATGGCACTTCGAATTCGATATGCAAATTCTTTATTTTTTTTTTTTTCAAAAGATTCTTGATTATGTATCGAAAGAGTAGTATGAGACAAACGAAGGGTATTTCCGACTTTATCTTACCTATCGTAGGCTTATTTCAGCGTCACAAACTTTTTTCACACCAGAGGGTTATTAACAGGATTTATATTATCAAAGAGTACGAAAAAAAAAAAAAAAAATAAAGAAACTTTGGGATTGCTGAATAACAGCCGAAATAAATATAGAAAGCAACGGGGCCATCATAGTATTTTTGAACTCCTCCGAAAAAAAGAAGGGTGGTAATTGGATCATTTACCGATCTGGGTATAAGAGACCCCATATTTTCTCTTTCTTCGATGAAAGGTAAAAAAGTGAAGTCCATTGGAGAGCCGTATGCAATGCGAAAAAATGCCCGTACGGTTGTTCAATTCTATCTTTTTCTTGTTCTTTATCTCTTCCCCTCGCCTGATCGTGCGAGCTATAGGAATCTTTTATTTATTATGTTATATTATCTATATGATCAGGGTAATGATCCATCAACCTATTGCCGCTTTTTATGAGGCACAAACGGGCGAATTTATCCTGGAAGCGGAAGAACTACTGAAACTGCGCGAAACCCTTACAAGGGTTTATGTACAAAGAACAGGCAAGCCTTTATGGGTTGTATCCGAAGACATGGAAAGGGATGTTTTTATGTCAGCAACAGAAGCCCAAGCTCATGGAATTGTTGATCTTGTAGCGGTTGTATAAAAAAAGCAGCGATTTCACGCAAATACACGATTTCTGATTTTATCTTCTTATTTCTTAAGGGTTTAATATTCTATAGAATCTATTAAATAGAAGAAATTCATAATCATCCGGTTAGGATCGATCTAAACCAACCCATAATGGATAATTCAGCATGCCAACTATTAAACAACTTATTAGAAACCCAAGACAGCCAATCAGAAACGTCACGAAATCCCCCGCTCTTGGGGGATGCCCTCAGCGCCGAGGAACATGTACGAGGGTGTATGTGCGACTCGTTTAAATCATGGGTTGAGACAAAACAAAAGAAAGAAAACAAATTTTCCAATATCAATGATCAGTACCATTGAATCGGATAGAATAGAAGAACTTCATTCACTATCTAAAAAGGATAGAGTTATCAGATCTTTCTATTGTGTATGAAATTTATGGTTTCCATTGGTGCAAATTCAATCACTTCAATTTGCAATTTAAGATGAGCAAGAATTCCCCATTGGTAACAAATAGTTATCCATTAAGCGGGGGAAATCCTATTTAAAAAGCGGAAAGATTCTGTTTCGACTCTTGCAAGAACGGACTAACAGGGTCAGCTACCCAACCAATCTTCATAATTAAATACCGTTACTGTATAAGGTATATCTCGTTATGAAAGACCTATTACTGGAAAATTCATGGGTAGAGCCAAAGAGTGGTAACTGTACAAGTTACCAATACAATAGCATTGATTAAATGAAGGAAAGGGCTCCGGTGTATAGAAAGGACCTCACCGTTTAAGAAGTAACCATAGAGACGATGGAACCCACAATTTCTTTATCTATTTCTATATTTTATTTCCAATGCACCTAGAAAAAAGGAAAAAAAAGTGGTCGGGAAGGTTATAGTAGCAAAAGCCATTGGAATTTGAATTTTATAAATTGGAAGAATCCGTTTTGTTATTAATATACTAGTAAAGGGGAAATGAATAACTGAAAGAAAGGAAATCAATTAGTTATTCATCAAAGTTTCATTTATTCAATGACCAGAATTCGACGAGGATATATAGCTCGGAGACGTAGAACAAAAATTCGTTTATTTGCATCAAGCTTTCGCGGGGCTCATTCAAGACTTACTCGAACAATTACTCAACAGAAAATAAGAGCTTTGGCTTCGGCTCATCGTGATAGAGATAGGAAAAAAAGAGATTTTCGTCGTTTGTGGATCACTCGACTAAATGCAGCAATTCGGAGAAATAGGGTATCCTATATTTATAGTAGATTAATACACAATCTGTATAAGGGGCAGTTGCTTCTTAATCGTAAAATACTTGCACAAATAGCTATATCAAATAGTAATTGTCTTTATATGATTTCCAATGAGATCATAAACTAAGGAGATTGGAAGGAATCTGACAGAATGTTTTAAATGGAGTTCTCTGGAGAATGAACTGCGGGAAGGTAGAATAGAAATTACTACGATAAAATCGGGATAATATCATAAAGTCGTCAAAATGAGCGAACACACTCAATAAAAAAAAGGTTTCTTCTTCTTCCCCAATTCTTTTTTTTTTTCTTACAACACGACGGATTCCAGGATTTGTTGAACAAAACATCCAGGTGTTTGAGTTCGGATTGGAATTTTGATTCAATTGAGGAGTAAGCCTATTTTTTTCTGGTTCTAAGACCTGTAGTTCTAGCGGTCGACTCACTTCTTTCAAATTGTTTCTCATTATTAAGAAAAGGTAACGAAGATAAAATACGAGCTTGTTTTATAGCAATAGTAATTAATCGTTGTTCTTTTAAGGTCAATCTATTCACTCGTCTAGATAATATTTTTCCTTGTTCACTAATAAATCGACTAATTAAACTCATGTTTCTATAATCAATTCGATCCCCCGATTGGATCGGGGGCAAACGCCTACGAAAAGATCGCTTGGATTTAAGAAAGAGTCGCTTGGATTTATCCATAATTTTTTTATTCCTTATCCTGAAAATCCTATTCCGATTAAATCAAAAATGATTTCTAAAATGAATTAATAGGATTTGTTTGTCTCTATTTATTTGTTTCTATTTAAATATATGAATAATAGATAGATATATCTATATCATTTTGTTTCATGTTCCTTGGAAGAGTGACACACAAGCACTCGATTCGATCTAGATCTATTTCTTTATCTCCCTATGAATTGTATGTTTGTAACAATAGGGACAGAATTTTCTCAATTCCAATCGACTAGGTGTATTGTGTCGATTCTTTTGAGTAATATATCTGGAAATACCCGCCAATTCCTTATTAACACCGTTTTGAACACAACTGGTACATTCCAAAATAACCCTTACTCGGACATCTTTACCCTTGGCCATGAACCTCCTTTTCGTTTTGATTCACCCAACTTTTCTATTTTCTGATCCAAAGCGAATAAGAAGAAAGGAACCAAAAAGATAGAAGTTGCTAACAACTCAAAATCCAATTCTGAAATCAAGATTTTGTTGCAATCCATATAGTAAATAGTAAGTAATACAAAAATTTCTAACTCTATTTCGAATCACAGTACAGTATTTCATTTAAGTATCTTGTATTGTATGATATTCTTACTCTAGCCACATTTACATTTACGTTTTCTTTTAACTCTATTTTGAATTTTATTGGAGCTTGAACCCGAGTTTCACTGAGGTTGCATCCACTTTTTTCTTTCTCTTTCGCCCCTTATTCTATCTATCGAATTCAAAAAAAAAAACAAGAAAAGAGGGGAACGGGAGATTAGTCACAAATATTTGATTCTATCTCTACTCTTCTTCACCCCTTTCTATGTCAATAACTAGAATTAGAATGAAAAAAAAGGAAATGTCAACGCATCGGGGAATAAACGATTGATTTCTATCAATAAACCTGCTAGAGACCCGAACCATAGAGTACTTAGTACCGGGGCCACGGAAAGATATGTTTTTAGATCTCGCATTGAAAAGCCTCCTTCTTCTTTTTGTATTCCATTTGTATTCCATATTGTAATACATTATGGTAAGAGATGTATATGTAGTTAAAGACCACTTGTATTTGTGCGCGGAATCCCCTAATTCAAATTGAAATGTGCAATGATTCGGTAGATAAGATTTTTTTTTATTATTTATTAAAGCCGAAAAACGGGTCCCTTTCCGTCTGAGAATTCCCGAGAAAAATATTTATTTCTTATTTATTATATGTTATATGATATGAGACGAAAAAAAAGAAATGCCGAGATCTATTTTGCATATCAATGGAGGAAAGAGAATAAGGATGTGGAAAACAAGACCGGGATTCTCTACAATGATACTGTACACCAATTGAAAGGGATGTAGCGCAGCTTGGTAGCGCGTTTGTTTTGGGTACAAAATGTCACGGGTTCAAATCCTGTCATCCCTACCTATTACTGCTCAGAGGAACAGTAACGAGAAATCCATTTTCGATCGATTCAATTTGGACATACATAATCTTTATTGTTATTGGGGTTAGAAAAAAAAAAAAAAAGAATCCCCCTGCTTATAGTCTTTTCCGTTGTGATAAGAAAGCGCTCTTAGTTCAGTTCGGTAGAACGTGGGTCTCCAAAACCCGATGTCGTAGGTTCAAATCCTACAGAGCGCGATGCCGCTCTTGCCTTGTTAGATCGAAAATTACCCTTGTTAGATCGAAAATTACGCTGAACTTAAATAATTGAACAGCAATCTTAATTTGACCTTGACCCCCCCGGATTAAATTAAAGAAGGAAGGGAGGTCAGTTAAAAAAAGAAATGTTAATTAATCAAAGGTCCAACTGATC